TTAAAAATAAGCTAAATTAAGCTTTTGGGTTCATACCCCAAATATAAAGAAAATATCTTTTTTTTAAAAATAAAGTGCCTGATAAAAGGATTATTCTGATAGGATAAATAATGTAAATTTAATACCTTTATTAATTATATTTTATAGAATTAAACTATACCTAATAATATCAAAAATTATTGTGCATCTTACACTAAAATATATTTAAAAATAATTTATATTATTAAAAATTAAATTTTTAATTTAATACATTACACATAAATTATTTTTATTTATTTTTTTATTAATTCTAATTTAATATTTTTGTTCTTTATATTTATTTTTAGAACTTTAATGTCTAAAACTTCTAATTCTTGAATAGGATGTTGAATGGGACTAGAAATCAATTTACTAAGATTTATTCCATTAATTTCTAATTCAAATAATCTATTAAATTGAGAAGCATCTTTAAAATATTTTTTATCAGAACCGATTGCCACTATTAATTTTTTATTCTCAATTTTAGTAATTTTATTATTAGTAAAAAAGTTTCAAATTTATTTTTTTTTCACAACCCTAATTAATTCTTCAATAATAATAAAAATAGGATCTGCCCCCTTTCATTTCTGATTCCCAAATATTGTTGAAGGTATAACTTCTTTAAATTGTTTTATTTTAATATCTTGACAAAAAATTACCCCTATAATTTTAATGTCTTATTATATCAATAACAATTTTATAATACTAATTATTTTAATTAATAGCCTAATTGGCGCAATCGGAGGAATTAATCAAACTTCTTTACGTAAATTTCTTTCATTTTCTTCCATTAATAATTTAGGATGAATATTATTATCAATTATAATTAGAGAAAACTTATTTTTAATTTATTTTATTATATATTCATTTTTTATTAGAATTATATGTTTCTTATTTTATATGATAAATATTTACTTAATTAATCAATTATTTATTTTTAATTTTAATTATATAATAAAATTTTTAATTTTGTTAATTTTACTATCAATAGGAGGTTTACCTCCATTCTTAGGATATTTGCCCAAATGAATTATTGTCAACTTTTTAATAATTAAAAATCTTTATATTATTACATTTATTTTTATTATAATCAGATTAATCAGTTTATTTTTTTATAATCGAAAAATTAATTGTTGAATCCTATTCAATTATTCTAAATTTAAATGATTTAATGTATTTATTAAAAATAAATTTTTTTGGTACATTATTTTTTTTAGTTTAATTTCTTCTTTAGGAACAATTTTTACAACAATATATTTTTTTTAAGGTTTTAAGTTAAATTAAACTAATAGTCTTCAAAATTATTTATAAAGAAATTTCTTTAAGCCTTAGTATAATTCTTAATACTCCTTAAAATTTGCAATTTTAAATCATTTTTGAATATAAAACTAATTTAAATAATTTTATAAAAATTAATAAAAGAGAATTATTCTCGTTAATAAATTTACAATTTATCGCTTATAACTCAGCCATTTTATTTTTATTTATATAAGCGAAAATGATTTTATTCTACTAATCATAAAGATATTGGTACTTTATTTTTTATTTTTGGTATTTGAGCAGGTATATTAGGAACCTCACTTAGAATATTAATTCGTACTCAATTACGAAATCCAGGTTCATTAATTGGAGATGACCAAATTTATAATACTATTGTTACTGCACACGCTTTTATTATAATTTTTTTTATAGTTATACCAATTATAATTGGACGATTTGGAAATTGATTAGTTCCATTAATATTAGGAGCACCTGATATAGCATTCCCTCGAATAAATAATATAAGATTTTTATTACTTCCCCCTTCTTTGACCTTACTAATTTCTAGAAAAAATGGAGGAAAATGGACAGGAAACGGATGAACGGTTTATCCCCCCCTTTCTGCAAATATTGGCCAACAAGGATCTTTTGTTGATTTAGCAAATTTTTTCCTTCACTTAGCAGGAATTTCCTCTTCTCTTGGAACCATTAACTTTATTACTACAATTATTAATAACCAAATTAAAAATTTATCTTTTGATAAAATACCTTTATTTGTTTTATCTGTTGGAAATACAGCTTTATTATTATTATTATATTTACCTATTTTAGCAGGAGCTAATTACATTCTTCTTACAGATCGAAAACTTAATACTTCCTTTTTTTACCCTGCTGGAGGGGGAGACCCAATTCTCTATCAACATTTATTTTGATTTTTTGGACATCCAGAAGTTTATATTTTAATTTTACCGGGATTTGGAATAATTTCACATTTTTTTTCACAAGAAAGAGGTAAAAAAGAAACTTTTCCATGTTTAGGTATAATTTATGCAATATTAGCTATTGGATTATTAGGATTTATTGTTTGAGCTCATCACATATTTACAGTTGGAATAGATATTGATACTCGAGCTTATTTTACTTCAGCTACTATAATTATTGCTCTTCCTTCAGGAATTAAAATTTTTAGTTGATTAGCAACTATTCATGGAACTCAAATTAATTACAGACCTTCCATATTATGAAGATTAGGAGTTATTTTTTTTTTTACTGTAGGAGGAAAAACAGGAGTAGTTTTAGCTAATTGTTGAATTGATATTACATTACATGATACATACTATGTACTAGCTCATTTTGACTATGTTTTATGTATAGGTGCAGTTTTTCGAACTTTTGGACCCTTTAGTCTTTGATATCGATCATTTACAGGATTAACAATATTCAATAAGATATTAAAAATCCAATTCTTTAGAATTTTTATTGGACTAAATTTAACCTTTTTTCCCCAACATTTTTTAGGTTTAGCAGGTATACCCCGACGATACTCAGATTATGCTGGTACTTTCTTATCGTCAAATATTATTTGATCTTTCGGCTCATTTATTTCTTTAATATCTTTAATAATAATAATAATAATTATTTGACAATGATTAATTAATGAACGTATTATTTTATTTTGTTTTAAAATAAGTTGTTCAATTCAATCAATACTAAATTTAGGTCCTCCTGAACATTCTTATAATCAACTACGTATTTTAAGAAATTTCTAATATGGCAGATTATATGTAATGGATTTAAACCCCATTTATAAAGGATTATCCTTTTTTTAGAAATGGCAACATGATCAAATCTTAATTTTCAAAACAGAGCTTCCCCTTTAATAGAACAAATTATTTTTTTTCATGATCATACTTTAATTATTTTAATTATAATTACTATTTTAGTATGGTACATAATATTAAGACTTTTTTTTAATAAATATATTAATCGATTTTTATTAGAAGGTCAAATAATTGAATTAATTTGAACTATTTTACCTGATATTATTAAAATTTTTATTGCTTTACCTTCTTTACGATTATTATATCTAAACGATGAATTAAATAATTTATTAATTACTATCAAATCAATTGGCCATCAATGATATTGAAGTATTGAATATTCAGATTTTAAAAATATTGAATTTGATTCTTATATAATCCAAGAATTTAATTTAAATAATTCTTTTCGTATTTTAGATGTTGATAATCGAATTATTATCCCAATAAATAATAATATTCGAATATTAATTACAGCTACTGATGTTATTCATTCATGAACAGTTCCATCTATTGGTGTTAAAGTTGATGCTAATCCTGGACGTCTTAATCAAATTAGATTTTTCATTAATCGCCCAGGAATTTATTTTGGGCAATGTTCAGAAATTTGTGGGGCTAATCATAGATTTATACCTATTATAATTGAAAGAATTTCTATAAAAAATTTTATTAATTGAATTAATAATTATTCATCATTAGATGACTGAAAGTAAGTACTGGTCTCTTAAACCATTTTATAGTAAATTAACATTTACTTCTAATGAAATTAATCAATAAAAAGAATTAGTTAATATATAACATAAATATGTCAAATTTAAATTATTATTTTAATATTAATATTCTTTTATCCCTCAAATAATACCTATTAATTGAATTTTATCATTTATTATATTTATTTGAATTTTTATTATATTTAATATTTTAAATTATTATATTTTTATTTTAAAAACTAACAATAAAAAAAATAATCATTTTTTCTCTTTAAAAAAAAATTTTTGAAAATTATAACTAATTTATTTTCAATTTTTGATCCCTCTACTAATTTATTTAATATCTCATTAAATTGATTAAGAACATTACTAGGATTATTGTTTATTCCTTATTCATTTTGACTTATTCCTAATCGTCATTTTATTTTATGAAATTATTTAATTTCAAAATTACATTCTGAATTCAAAAATTTATTAGGTTCTAATAAATTTTTTGGTTCTACTTTTATTTTTATCTCACTATTTTCTTTTATTTTATTTAATAATTTTTTAGGTTTTTTTCCTTATATTTTTACTAGAACAAGTCATTTAACTATTTCACTTTCTATTTCTCTTTCCCTATGATTAAGATTTATGTGCTATGGTTGAATTAATAATTCCCATCATATATTTATTCACATAATTCCTCAAGGAACTCCTAATATTTTAATACCTTTTATAGTTCTCATTGAAACTATTAGAAATATTATTCGTCCAGGCACTTTAGCTATCCGTCTAACAGCTAATATAATTGCAGGTCATTTATTATTAACTTTATTGAGAAGTACAGGTATCTCTATGCCTAATTATTTTATTATTATTTTAATTTTAATTCAAATTCTTTTATTAACTCTTGAATTAGCAGTCGCTGTAATTCAATCATATGTTATTACTGTTTTAAGAACTTTATATTCTAGAGAAGTAAATTAAAATTAATGTCAACCCACAACCATCCCTATCACTTAGTAGACTATAGACCTTGACCTTTAACTGGAGCCTTCGGAACCATAACCTTAGTAACTGGATTAGTAAAATGATTCCATAATTTTAATATAAACTTATTAATTTTAGGGTATAGTATTATTATTTTCACAATATATCAATGATGACGAGATATTTGTCGAGAAAGTACTTTCCAAGGTAAACATACAATTTCTGTCTTAAAAGGATTACGATGAGGAATAATTTTATTTATTGTATCAGAAATCTTTTTTTTTATCTCTTTTTTTTGAGCATTTTTTCATAGCAGACTTTCCCCTAATATTGAAATTGGGGCTTCATGACCCCCCGCTAATATTATCCCATTCAACCCTTTTCAAATTCCCCTCCTTAATACTATTATTTTAATTACGTCTGGGGTAACAGTTACTTGAGCTCATCATGCCCTAATAGAAAATAATTTCACCCAAACTAAACAAAGTTTATTTATTACTATTTTTTTAGGGATTTATTTTACTATTTTTCAAGCTTATGAATATTATGAAGCTCCATTTACTATTGCAGATAGTATTTATGGCTCAACATTTTTTATAGCTACAGGATTCCATGGTATTCATGTAATTATTGGAACTATCTTCCTTTTAACTTGTTTTATTCGTCATTTATTCTACCATTTTTCTAATAAACATCATTTTGGATTTGAAGCTGCAGCTTGATATTGACACTTCGTTGATGTAGTATGACTATTTTTATATATCTCTATCTACTGATGAGGTAATTAATTATAATTAATAATATTATTATTTATATAATATATTTAGTATACTTGACTTCCAATCAAAAAGTTTAATAATTTTAATATAAATAATTATACTATTAAATATTTCAATTATTATTATCATTATTTCTAATTTTATTATATTAATTTCTATATTCATCACCAAAAAATCCTTTAAAGATCGAGAAAAATGTTCCCCCTTTGAATGTGGATTTGACCCTAAATCTTCAGCTCGTAACCCATTCTCCCTACACTTTTTTCTAATTACAGTAATTTTTTTAATCTTTGATGTAGAAATCGCATTAATTTTCCCAATAATTACATCTTTTAAACTAGCTAACTTAATTATTTGATCAAAAACTAGTTTTTTCTTTATTATTATATTATTATTTGGTTTATACCATGAATGAAACCAAAATATATTAAATTGAACCAATTAAGATTATAGTTTATATTAAAACATTTGATTTGCATTCAAAAAATATTGTAATTTAATTTATCTTAAAATAAGAAGCAATAAGCATTTAATTTCGACTTAAAAGATAGAGATTTAAAACTCCTTATTTATTAATTGAAACCAAAATAGAGGTATATCACTGTTAATGATATTAATGAATTAAATATTCCAATTAAATTGAAATATATAAAAATTAAGCTTCTAACTTAATTTATAGTGATTTATTTCATTAATATTTCTTTTATTACTATTAATTTATATAGTTTAATAAAAACATTACATTTTCATTGTAAAAATAAAAAATTTTTTTTTATAAATAAATAAATAAATATATATATATATATATATATATATATATATATATATATATATATATATATTTATATTTATTTATTTAAAGATAATACAATCACCTTAATATCTTCAATATTATACTCTTTATTAAGCTATTTAAATTTAAATTTTAAAAATTAAAAAAATAAAAATCATTATCCATAATACAAATCTATATAAATAAATTTTTAAATTATTCATTTGTATGTAATTATAAATTCCAGAATATTTTTTTATAATTTTTAAAAAACCATGACCTCTGTAATACTCTATTCAACCATAGTCAACTAAAATAATTAAATTATGTCCTAAATTTAAATATAAATTTCTTAATCTATATGTTGATAAATTTGGTATAAATCATATCTCACATAAAAATAATCTTAACTTATAACTAAATAAAAACTTATTCAATGAATATATATTTATTATACTTATTAATAATCCAAATAATATACCTATTAATCTTACATAAATTACTATTAATTTTAAATTAATAGGTAAATAAATTATATAAGGATAATTAAAAATTAATCATCTTAATAAACTTCCCGAATTTAATCTTATTAATAATAATATTATTATTCTTTTTAATATAACATAATCTACATCATTTTTACAATATGTTCTCATTAAGTTAAATTCATTCACTATTAAATAAATTAATAATGGAATAGTATAGAATAATGGTAAACCTGTAGAAAAATAATATAAATAAAAAATTATTATATTTAAATTTCTTATACTTTGTATTTCTAGAATTAAATGGCTTGAATAAAATCCAGCCAAAAAGGGAATACCACATAATGCAAAATTAGAAAAATTCATACATAAGGAAGTTAAGAGAATATATAATCTGATGCCCCCCATATAACGTTTATTTTGGTTATCATTTATTATATGAATAATTATACCTGCACAAAGGGATAATAATGCTTTAAATATAGCATGAGTTAATAATGAAAAAAATGCCAAATCATAAAAACCTATTCTTAAAATGCGTATTATTAATCCTAATTGTCTTAATGTTGATAAAGCAAAAAATTTCTTTAAATCATATTCATAATTAGCAGAAATACCAGCTATAAATATGGTTAAACCAGAAATAAAAAATAATAATAAAATAAAATCTGTATCAATTAATAAAAAATTAAAACGAATTAACAAGTAAACACCAGCAGTTACTAATGTTGAAGAATGAACTAATGCTGACACAGGTGTTGGTGCTGCTATAGCAGCAGGTAATCAAGATCTAAAAGGAATTTGAGCTCTCTTAGTTATAGCAGCAATAATAACTATAACCCCAACAACATTTATTACATAATCATTAACTATGAATCCTAAATAAAAAATATAATTTCAACTTCCATAATTTATTATTCAAGAAATTACTATTAAAATTATTACATCACCAATTCGATTTGATAGCGCAGTTAACATGCCAGCATTAAAAGATTTACAATTTTGATAATAAATTACTAAACCATAAGGAACTTTCCCTAACCCCTTTCAACCTAAAAAAATTTTAATAATTTTTGGGCTAATAATTAATAAAATTTTTGGTATAACAAATATTAAAACTAAAATAATAAAACGGTTCAAATTTAATTCTGAACTTATATATCTTCTTCGGTAATAAATTACCGATGAAGAAATTAAAGAAACAAATATTATAAATAATAATGATTTTCAATCTAATAAAATCGATATAACAATATTTATAGAATTAAAGGAAATTAACTCCCATTCCAAAAAAATAATCATTTTTTTTATAATAAAATAAAAAACCATAAAAAAATTTAATAATCTAAAAAATAATAAAAAAAAAAATCTAATAAAACAAATGGAATATTTATAAATAACTTAAAATGATAATTACATTCATATTTTTGACTCCACAAATCAATATTTTATTTTAAATTATTTAAATTTAAAATCAAATTATAAAATAATCAATTTTTAAAACTAATAAATTTAAAGGTAATCAATGTAGAATTAATATTAAAAATTCTCGTCTTACACCTATATAAAATCTATATATCCCTAAATTATACTTCCCATGTTGAGTATAAGAATATAAATATAATCTATACGCAGCTCTAAAAAAAGAAATTATTATTAATATAATTATAGTTAATCAAGACCATCTAATTAATCTATTAATTAAACTAATTTCCCCTATTAAATTTAATGAGGGAGGAGCTGCTATAGTTGAAGATGATAATAAAAATCACCATAATCTTATTGAAGGTATAAAATTTATTATACCTTTTTTTATAAATAATCTTCGTGTTTTAAATCGTTCATAATTAATATTTGCTAAACAAAATATCCCAGAAGAACACAATCCATGACCAATTATTAAAATATAAGAACCTATATACCCTCAATAATTTATTGTTATAATTCCACCAATTACTATTCTTATATGAGCCACAGAAGAATAAGCAATTAAAGATTTAATATCAATTTGACATAAACATTTTAATCTAATATAAACTCCCCCTATTAATCTAATAATAATTCATAAATTATTAAATTTAAAATTAATTTTTTGTAAAAAAATTAAAATACGAAATATTCCATAACCCCCTAATTTTAATATAATACCAGCTAAAATTATAGAACCTGAAATTGGAGCTTCAACATGAGCTTTAGGTAATCATAAATGAATAAAATATATAGGTATTTTTACTAAAAAAGCTATAATTATAGATAAATATAATAAATAAAAATCATAATCATAAAATTTTAAAAAATATATTATTATTCAATTTATCTCATTAAATATATAAAAAATTCCTATTAATAAAGGTAAAGAAACAAATAAAGTATAAAATAATAAATATATACCTGCCTGTATACGCTCAGGTTGATACCCTCAACCAATAATTAATAGTAAAGTAGGAATTAAACTACCCTCAAAAAATAAATAAAACATAAATAAATTTATTCTACAAAAAGTTATATATAATATAATTATTAAAAAAATAATATTCATTATAAAAAATTTAATATAAAATTCATACTTATATAACTTTTCTCTAGCTATAATTATTAAAGAACAAATTCAAATTCTTAATAAAATTAAACCAAAAGAAATTAAATCACAACCTAATATATATCCTAAATTACAATAATTTATAATATTTATTGTTAAATTTATAAAAATAAAAAATATAATAAATATAGTTATTTGAACCAATCAAAATATTTTTTTTTCAAAACATAAAGGTATTAAAAAAATAATCATAAATAAAAATTTTAACATTTATAATAAATTAAATCTTTGAAAATAATCATTTCCATGAGTTCGAATTATAGAAACTAAAATAGAAATCCCTAAAGCACCCTCACAAACTGAAAAAACTAAAAAAACTATTAATATATATATATCAAATTCAATAAATCTTAAATATAATATTAATATTATATAAATTCTTAAAACAATAAATTCTAATCTTAATAATATAATTAATAAATGTTTATGCTTAGAAACAAAAATCATATTACCAATTATAAATATAATAAAAATAACTATAATATTTATCATTAATAGTTTTTATAGTTTAAAATAAAACATTGGTCTTGTAAATCAAAAATAAGATTATTCTTTAAAAACTTCAAAGAAAAAGAATTTCTTTATCAATAATCTCCAAAATTATTATTTTATTTAAACTATTCTTTGAAATAATAAAAATATTTTTATCATTAAATATAATTTTTATTTCATTTATTATAATTTTTTTAAAACACCCCCTATCAATAGGATTAATAATTTTAATTCAAACTTTATTAATTTGTTTAATTTCAGGAATAATTATTAATACTTACTGATTTTCTTATATTCTATTTTTAACATTTTTAGGGGGATTATTAGTATTATTTATTTATGTCTCTAGAATTGCCTCAAATGAATTATTTTATATTCCTTTTAATAATAAAATTTTATTTTTATTTATATTTTTTATCATTATTTTTATTAGAATTATATTTATATATAACTTAAATTGACTTAACTTATTTATTAATTCTTATGAAATAAATAATTTATTTAATTATTTTATATTTTTTAATAATGAAAATAATATTAATTTAACTAAATTTTATAATAAACAAACTTATTTATTAATATTCATATTAATTATTTATTTATTTATTACTTTAGTAGCAGTAGTAAAAATTACTAATATTTTTTATGGTCCTTTACGATCTAATTAAATTATTAATAATATAATACTAATGATAAATAAATTTAAACCTTTACGAAAAACCCACCCTTTAATTAAAATTATAAATAATTCTTTAATTGACTTACCTTCACCTTCTAATATTTCAAATTTATGAAATTTTGGTTCTCTTCTTGCTTTATGTTTAATTATTCAAATTTTAACAGGATTATTTTTAACAATATATTATACAGCTAATATTGATTTAGCATTTTATAGAGTAAACTACATTTGTCGAAATGTAAATTATGGATGATTAATTCGAACTTTGCATGCTAATGGAGCTTCTTTTTTTTTCATCTGTATTTACATACATATTGGTCGAGGAATTTATTATGAATCATTTAATTTTAAATATACTTGAATAGTTGGAGTTATTATTTTATTTATTTTAATAGCTACTGCTTTTATAGGATATGTTCTACCTTGGGGGCAAATATCTTTTTGAGGAGCAACAGTTATTACTAATCTCCTATCGGCTATCCCTTATTTAGGAACTATTTTAGTTCAATGAATTTGAGGAGGATTTGCAGTAGATAATGCGACTTTAACTCGATTCTATTCATTCCATTTCTTATTTCCATTTATTATTCTTAGTTTAACTATAATTCATTTAATATTTTTACATCAAACAGGATCCAATAATCCATTAGGTATTAATAGAAACTTAGATAAAATCCCTTTTCACCCATTTTTTACTTTAAAAGATCTAATTGGAATTATTATTTTACTATTTTTTCTATTAATATTAACATTATCAAATCCTTACATATTAGGAGATCCTGATAATTTTATCCCAGCTAATCCTTTAGTAACTCCTGTTCATATTCAACCAGAATGATATTTTTTATTTGCTTATGCTATTTTACGATCTATCCCTAATAAATTAGGAGGAGTAATTGCATTAATTATTTCTATTTTAATTTTAATTATTCTTCCATTTACATTTAATAAAAAAATACAAGGAATTCAATTTTATCCTATTAATCAAATTATATTTTGAATTATAGTATCTACAGTTATTTTATTAACTTGAATCGGAGCACGCCCAGTAGAAGACCCTTATATTATTACAGGTCAATTTCTAACAATTATTTATTTTTCTTATTTTATTATTATACCTTTTATTAATTACTATTGAGATAAATTAATTTTTAATTAATTAATGAGCTTGTTAAAGCATTTGTTTTGAAAACTTAAGAAAGAATTATTTATTCTATTAATTTTTATACTAATTTTTTTTTTAAAAAAACCAATAAACTTTTAGACCAACAAATAATAAAAAATAATTCAAAGAAACAGGCAAATAAATTTTTCAACATAAATATATTAACTTATCATAACGATAACGAGGTAAAGTCCCTCGAACTCAAATAAAAAAAAAAGAAACAAAAGCTATCTTTAAATAAAAAATTAAACTTAAACCATAACCCCCTAAATAAATTAAAGCAAATAATAATCTTATAAATAAAATTCTAGAATACTCAGCCAAAAAAATTAATGCAAATCCACCTCTTCTATATTCAACATTAAACCCCGATACTAACTCTCTTTCCCCCTCAGCAAAATCAAAGGGAGTTCGATTAGTTTCAGCTAACCTAGAAGATAAACATCTTATTCTTAAAGGAAATATAAAAAATATAAATCAAACTAATGCCTGATATTCATAAAATTTCATTAAATTAAAACCTATAATTATAATAAATCTTGATATTAAAATTAAAGCTAATCTAACTTCATAAGAAATAGTTTGAGCTACCGCCCGTAAACCCCCTAATAATGAATAATTTGAATTAGAAGATCAACCTGCAATTAATATAGCATATACCCCTAATCTAATACAACATAAAAAAAATAATACTCCTAAATTAAAAGAAATAATATTAAAATAATAAGGAATTAATACTCAAATAATTAAAGACAAAATAAAACCTACAATAGGGGAAAAATAATAAGATATATAATTTGATGAATTTAAATAAGTTTGTTCTTTAGTAAATAATTTAATAGCATCTGAAAAAGGTTGTAATATACCTAAAAAACCAACTTTATTAGGTCCTTTACGAATTTGTATATATCTTAAAACTTTCCGCTCTAATAATGTTAAAAAAGCTACTCCAATTATCACCCCAATAATTAAAACTAAATACCCAACAATAACATTTAAATAATCAATTAAAATCATTTACTATATATATAAATTAATTATATATTAATGATTTCTAAAATCAACACATTTTTCTGTCAAAATAGTTATATATATATATATATATATTATATTTAAAATTTAATAATATTCTAGTAAAAAAAAAATTATTTTAAATATTTGATCCTTTCGTACTAAAATATTTCATTTTTCTAAAGATAGAAACCAACCTGGCTCACACCGGTTTGAACTCAGATCATGTAAGATTTTAATGAGCGAACAGATCAAAATTTTAAACTTCTGCATTTAAATTTTATCTTAATCCAACATCGGGGTCGCAAACTCTTTTTTTTATTTGAACTAAAAAAAAAAATTACGCTGTTATCCCTAAGGTAATTTTTTCTTTTAATCATAAAATATGGATCAATCTCTCATTAATTAATGTTTAATTATTTAAAAAAAAGTTTAATTAATTTTTCTATCACCCCAATAAAATATTTAAATTAATTTTTATTATAATTTACATAAAAAATTATAATCAATTTAATTATAAAACTCTATAGGGTCTTCTCGTCTTTTAAAAATATTTTAGCTTTTTTACTAAAAAATTAAATTCTAATCATAAAAAAGAGACAGTTAATATCTCATCAAATCATTCATACAAGTCTTCAATTAAAAGACTATTGATTATGCTACCTTTGTACAGTCAATATACTGCAGCCCTTTAATATAAATCAGTGGGCAGATTAGACTTTAAATTATAATCAAAAAGACATGTTTTTGATAAACAGGTGAATATTTTATTTTGCCGAATTCCTTTTTTTTAATTATAAAAAAAAAAATTATTTATTTTAATATATTTTATACTAATTTTATCATTATAACTAATTTTAAATAATTAAAAATTATTTTTTTATAAAAATTTAAATTTTAATTAAAAATTTTATTTATCAATAAAATTTTTTATAAAAAAATATAATTTATAAACAATATAAATTTTAAAAATTTTAATATATAAAATAAATAATAATTATAAAAATTTAATTTAAAGATTATCCCTTAAAATATTAAATTTTAAAAAATTATAAATTATTAAATTAATTAATAAAAAAAAAAATTCTAAATTAAATTTATTTCTAAAAAAACTAGATATATTTAAAAACGATTAACATTTCATTTCAAATTAATTATTAAAAATATTTATGTAACAATAACTTTTTTAATTAATTATCTCTTTTAAATTCGAGAAATTTTTATATAAAAATTTTTATTAATAAACTCTGATACACAAGATACAATAAATTAAATTTACTTCTTTATTAATTAATTTTCATATTATTTCAATTTTCTTTCACAATACTAATTCTCTATAAACCTTAAAATTTTTTCTTTCATAATACTTTAACCCCCATTAAAATATATTAAATAAAAATTTTTTTATAATTTATAATTTATTAAATTACCCCCATCAAATTAATTAAATTAATAATTTCTTTTCAATGTAAATGAAATACTTAAACAAGCTCTAATTTGTCTTTCTAGAAACACTTTCCAGTACCTCTACTTTGTTACGACTTATTCCAATTTTTAAATGAAAGCGACGGGCAATATGTACATATTTTAATTTTTAATCACTTTATTAAATTAAATAAAATTACATTTAAATCCACCTTTAATTAAATATTTCAAAACAATATCCATTTAAATAATTTTATTGTAATCCATTATAATCTTAACTATAATCTGCATCTTGATCTGAATTAATTTATAATAAAAAATTTTAAATATTATTATCATCTAAAAATATTTTTTTAACAACGATATACAAAATATTAAATTAAGTAAATTTATTCGTGGATTATCAATTAATAAACAGATTCCTCTAAATGAACTAAAATACCGCCAAATTACTTAAGTTTCAATAATAATTTATTTACTATTTTAGTATTATATTTTTTTTTATAATAGGGTATCTAATCCTAGTTTATTTATAAAATTTATTAAATCATATAAAATAAATAAATTTTAATTAAATTAAAATTTCACTTAATAATTTAATATTTAATTTAAATTATTATTATTAATTATAACTGAAAAAATTTAACTAAATTTTTGTATAACCGCAACTGCTGGCACAAAATTTGTTAATAATTTTAATATTACTAAATCTTAATTTCTTAAATTTTTAATTTTAATTACTACAAAATAAATTATTAAATTATTAAAATAAAAAAAAATTAACACTAAAATTTATATGTAAAATAAATTTAAAATAAATTCTAAAAATCACAAATTTTTATCTTTATATAAATAATATTTTACATAGATTTTTTTTTTTTTTTTTTTATATTATATTATTAACATTATTAAATTATTATTATTCTTTTCTCCCTATTCTCATAATATTAATATTAAAAATTAATTTCAATATAAATCCTATAATATTATAATTAAATAAATAATATATTAATTTTATTTATATATAATTAGGAATAAATTAATTTATAATAAATTAATATAATTAATAAATTATTTAATATATATATAAATATAATATTAAATAATTAAATATTTAATATATATATATATATTTAAATATAAAGAAAATACTATCCTATATTAAATTTTACTAAACCATTTTTAATAATTTTTATATATAAAAAAAA